TTCATCACAAAATATTTCTAGATCCCAATACACCCAATGCCAGATAGCTGCCAAAAAGCATAAGCCAGAAAACACAATATGTGCTCCCGCTACCCCTTCGTAACTCCAAATACCTGGATTCGTTACAGTCCCCCCTGTGATACTCCAACCGCCCCATGAATTGGTTATTCCTAAACGAGTCATGAAGGGTATAACGAACATACCCTGTCTCCACATTGGATCAAGAACAGGATCAGAAGGATCAAAAACTGCTAATTCATACAGAGCCATCGAACCGGCCCAACCAGCAACCAGAGCTGTATGCATTATATGAACAGAAAGCAACCGACCGGGATCATTCAATACAACGGTATGAACACGATACCAAGGCAAACCCATGGAAATACCCCTTATATATATCAAAGATAAATGGACACTACATAACTTTATTGCATTGGAAAAGACTATAATATGACTATCCTATGGACCACTCTTGTTGAGTCGATTATTTCCGAACAAGGGTTTCTATTCTGTTGGTAATAATGGAACAATTCTGTTCGTAGGAACAAAGAGAAGCAGATTTATTCTATACTCGATAAGTACCAATACGCAATGGGGGAGTTGATCCCATTTTCTATGAGCGAATGAATCCATACATACTTATTTATCATTAGAAAGACCTATTCCTAATAATTTGAGTTTATTCATTCTGTCTTTCTTTATGAATTTTTAGAATCTATGGATAAAATAAATACGAAAAAAACCAATATGAATATTATAAAGACAATAAAAAAATTGTTACGTTTCCACCTCAAAGTGAAATATAGTATTTAATTCTTTCTTTCATTTAATGCCTATTGGTATTCCAAAAGTTAAAATAAAGAGGCGTGGAATTCGACGTCGACTTTGGACTGACATATAGTGCGACTTGTCAGATATATTGGGTCATATGGTATTTCCCCGTTCTCTCCCCCGATCGAGATATCCCCCGTTTCGCCCAAGAAAGATAAATTGAATCATCCAAAATTTGGAGCGTGAAGTGCAATTAGATCCATTTTTAAGGGGATTCATATTACTATTATCAATTAGAATAATTCAATTAGAATAATTTATGGTTGACTTGGTTGGACTAAAAAAATGAAGTATCCAGGCTCTGTTTAGAAAAAACCCAATTGGATTGGTAAGATATCTATGATTGCTATTCATATTTTTCTTTGTAAAGAGATCCTAATTGTCAAGCAAAGTTATCTCAACTCTAATAAATACTTGTATAAAATGAATTGAAAAAAAAAAAAAAAGAAATACAAAAAAAAAATGGTAATGGGAGCATTTGTCCTATATGTACAAATCCAAATCGGGCGGATCTTTACCCGGAGTAGAGCATAAACCTAAAAAGATGAAAAAGACCCATTCAGGAACAAGAAAATATCATCGCGGTTTGGATTAAATCTCGATGAAAGAATACATCAATGAGAAGTTAATTCGATAAGTTTAATGACCCTTTCCTATAACTTCGAATTTTATAATGGAAAATCTAAAAAAGGAGTAAAAACTCGTCTTTATTGAAAAATCGAAGAAAAGCCCTTTCGTTAGAAATAAGAAAGAACCTTTCTAGAAAAAAGGAAAGAGGACTGGAATCTATACATTGATTCACAATTTTTTTGAACCGTATGCATCAAAAGGCGCATGTACGGTTCCTAAGGGATACAATTTTACCCTAATCAACCGACTTTATCGAGAAAGATTACTTTTTTTAGGCCAAGGGATTGGTACTGGTCTTGGAAATCAACTTATTTGTCTTCTGATATATCTCAGTATGGAAGATGAGGACAAAGACCTGTATATGTTTATAAACTCTCCTGGGGGCTGGGTAGTACCTGGGCTCGCCCTTTATGATACTATGCAATATGTGCGACCAGATATCCATACAGTATGCATAGGATTAGCCGCTTCAATGTCATCTGTTGTCCTGGTCGGAGGAGAAGTTAACAAACGTATAGCATTCCCTCGCGCTTGGCGCCAATGAGGTTTTTATTTGAGAGAAAAAAGAAGACTATGCCTTCGCCATATGAATACTAAGTAATAATAGCATGGCACTTCGAATTCGATATGAGAAATTTTTGTATTGTTTTTTTTTTCAAAACATTAGATTCTGTATCGAGAGAGTAGTATGAGATAAGGGGTACTTCCGATTTTCTCTTATCTATCGGGAGTTCAGTTCAGCGTCACAAACTTTTTTGTTTTCATGCCGGAGAGTTCTTAACAATATTTATGTTATGAAAGAGTACGAAAAAAAAAATATTTTTTCCTTATTTGATCGGATTAAAAAGAAACTTTGGGATTGCTGAATCACAGACAAAAAAAAAAGAAAAAATAAACATATAAAGCAACGGAGCCATCATAGTATTTTTGAACTACTCCGAAAGGAAGGATGGCAATTTGATTATTTACCCATCTGAGTCTGATAGATTCTATTTTTCTCTTTCTTCAATAGAAAGGAGAGGGGTAAATTTTCTTGTAGAGCCGTATGCACAAAAGATGCCTGTACGGTTGTTCAATTCTATCTTTTTTCTAGTCTTTATCTTTCTTTTCTCTTTGCTTTATCATACGAGATAGGAGAAGCTTTTATTTTGTTATATCATCAGGGTAATGATGCATGAACCTTTTAGTGGTTTTTATATGGCACAAGTAGGCGAATTTGTCGTGGAAGCGGGAGAAATGCTGAAACTGCGTGGAATCCTCGCAAGGATTTATGAAAAAAAAACGGGCAAACCCTTCTGGGTTATATCCGAAGATATGGAAAGAGATGTTTTTATGTCAGCAACAGAAGCCCTAAATTATGGAATTGTTGATTATGTAGCGGTTGACGGAAGAAAAAAGGCAAATAAAATGTACGCAAATTACGCAAAGCTGTTGTGATTTGCGATTTTATCTTCGAATTGAATATTCAATTAAATAGAAGTAATTCACCATCATTTGGTTAGGATCAATCTAAACCAACCTATCATATTATGTATACGATTCAACATGCCAACTATTAAACAACTTATTAGAAATACAAGACAGCCAATCAGAAATGTCACAAAATCCCCCGCTCTTCGGGGGTGCCCTCAGCGTCGAGGAACATGTACTAGGGTGTATGTGCGACTCGTTTAGATCATGAGCTGGCACAAAAGCAAGAAAACGACTTTTACAGTATCAATGATCAGTACCGGTGAATGGGATAGGATGGAAAAAGGAACTCCATCCATTATTCAAAAAAAAACTCTACCATATCCCCCTATTGTGTATGAAGTTTATGGTTTCCGTTGGTGTAAATCCAATCAACTGAATTTAAGATGATAAGAAATTCTCCATTGGTAACAAATGGTTATCCATTAAGCGGAGGAAATCTTATTTAAAAAGCATAAAACATAAAGATTAGGTAGGCCCCCAATCTGGCAAGAACGGACTAAGAGGGTCAGCTACCCAGCAAACTTTCCTAATTAAATACCGTTACTGTATAGGTAGATCTGATTGTGAAAGACCTATTACTGGATAATTCATGGGTAGAGCCAAAGCGTGTGAACTATACAAGTTCCCAATAACATCAATTAGTTGATTAAATATTTAGTTGATTAAATATTAAATTAAAGTATAAAGTAAAGGCTCCGGTGTATAGAGAAGACCTCACCGTTTAAGAAGTAACCATAGAAACGAAGGAACCCACTATTTCTTTTTTTATTTCTTTTATTTACTATATTTTTGATACCTAGGAAAATACAATTTCTTATTTCTGTCTTATTTCGCAGTGAAATACCTAAAAAAAATAAAAAATCGTGGTCGGGAAGGTTAGAGTAGCCAAAGCCATTGGAATTTTGATTTTATACATTGGAAAAATCCGTTTTGTTATTAATAGACTAGGAAGGGGAAAAGAATAACTGAAAGAAAGGCAATCAATTAGTTATTCGTCAAAGTTTCATTTATTCAATGACCAGAATTAAACGGGGATATATAGCTCGGAGACGTAGAACAAAAATTCGTTTATTTGCATCAAGCTTTCGAGCGGCTCATTCAAGGCTTACTAGAACTATTACTCAACAGAAAATAAGAGCTTTAGTTTCAGCTCATCGGGATAGGGATAGGAAAAAGAGAGATTTTCGTCGTTTGTGGATCACTAGGATAAACGCAGTAATTCGCGAAAGGGGAGTATCCTATAGTTATAGTAGATTAATACACGATCTGTACAAGAGACAGTTGCTTCTTAACCGTAAAATACTTGCACAAATAGCTATATTAAATAGGAATTGTCTTTATATGATTTCGAACGAAATCATAAATCATAAAGGAAGTAGATTGGAAAGAATCCAACAGAATAATTTAAATTGAGTTACCCGGAGAATGAACTCCGGGAAGGTAGAGTAGAAATTAGTATGAGAAAATATGCTAAAGTAGTCAAAATGAATGAACACGTTCAATTCAATAAAAACAGATTTCTTTTTTTCCGATTCGTTTTTTTCTTACGACACGATACTCAAACCTAGATTCACTCAAATCTAGATTCTTGTAATTATGATTCAAGTGAAGAAAAAGTAAGCCTATTTATTTCGGGCTTTAAAACCAGTAGTTCTAGCGGTCGACTCGGTTCTTTCAAATTGTTTTTCATTATTGAGAAAAGGTAACAAAGATAAAATACGAGCTTGTTTTATAGCAAGAGTAATTAATCGTTGTTGTTTCAAGGTCAATCTATTCACACGTCTTGATAATATTTTTCCTTGTTCACTAATAAATCGACTAATTAAACTCATGTTTCTATAATCAATTCGATCCCCCGATTGAATCGGGGGCAAACGCCTACGAAAAGATCGCTTGAATTTAAGAAAAGGTCGCTTGGATTTATCCATGGTTTGTTTGTTTAATTTATTCCTTATCCCTAAAATCCTATTTCTTAATTCTAATTCATTTTAAATCCACCCAAAATAGGATTTTTAAAAAATAGGATTTGTTTATTTTCTATTTAAATATGTTATATATAATTATGT